ACACCGAAGACTACACTTAGATTTATTGGATTTGTTGCTAAAATATCGGTATTAAACCCGAAACTCCCGGCGGATGGCCAGCGACCCAAGTAAACGAAAGAATCGGTTAAATTTTTCATATAATCTCCTCTTCTAGCTAAACTATAAAAAAAGAACTCTGTCCTTTTTTTTATTATTTTTTTTTCAATAAAAAGAAATTTTAATTTAATAATTTATAATTTAATTTACCTATTTGGATATTTGTAAACAGAATCAAAAACCTATTCTATTTACAAATGTATTTTCCAAAATTTTTAATTTTCAATAATAATAATGAGACTTATTAGAATTAAGCTAGAATTTGAGACCAAGTTTTATGTCAATTTCAAAAAACCTACTTTTTTCGCAACACTCCTAAAAAAAAAAGTTTCCATTAAACTAAAAGAATAAGGGGAAGGAAGAAAGCGAATCGATGTACTAATTCCCCATCCTCAAATTAGTCCTTCCCAAGGATTGTTGTCTCAATGAATAATTGTAGGAGTTAAATCTTGATAGAATAAAAAAAAATTACGAAAAAATCCAGAATTTTATGATTTATAGGATTAAACAAAAGGATTCGCAAATAAAAGCGCTAATGCTACAACCAGGCCATAAATTGTTAAAGCTTCCATAAAAGCCAAACTAAGCAATAAAGTACCTCGGATTTTTCCTTCTGCCTCAGGTTGTCTCGCGATACCTTCGACAGCTTGACCCGCAGCTGTACCTTGACCAACTCCAGGTCCAATAGAAGCAAGCCCAACAGCCAACCCAGCAGCAATAACCGAAGCAGCAGAAATCAGTGGATTCATAATAAGTTCCTCACACCAAAATAAAGAAATAGTTAATGATACAATCATCCAATGACTTAGGACTTAATTATAATTAAGTCATCGCTAAGATTCATCCAGCCAAAAAACCAAAAACTTTAATTGAAATAAAAAAATAATATTATTGAATCAAAGAATTACTTTTATATTAGTTCGTATCCACGGGATTTTTAAAAATTCAAAATATATATACGACTTTTTTATGCCATTTATTTTTTGTGAACCATTCTTTGAATTCTTCGTTCTTTTTTTATCGTTTTTTGCAGCCAATTCGCAGATAAAAAGGAAGAACTTCTAATAGAATCCCTATCTAAATCGAAATTCACAAAAGTAGTGGGACAGATTATATAGATCTTTAACTCATATATACCTAGTCAATATCAAATATCACATATACAAGTGTTTCTTACATAACGTAAACCAACTATTCTATAATTGGGCTAACCTAAAAACGAACAAAAAAATAGTTAATGATGACCCTCCATAGATTCACCTATATAAGCGGCAGCTAAAGTGGCAAAAATGAGAGCTTGAATCCCGCTTGTAAATAATCCAAGGAACATGACAGGTATAGGAACCACTAAAGGTACTAAAGAAACAAGAACAACAACTACTAATTCATCGGCTAATATATTTCCGAAAAGTCGAAAACTAAGTGATAGGGGTTTTGTAAAATCTTCTAAGATGTTAATGGGTAAAAGAATTGGAGTTGGTTGAATGTATTTACTGAAATACCCCAATCCTTTTTTGCTAAGACCCGCATAAAAATAGGCTACTGATGTGAGTAAAGCTAAAGCAACCGTCGTATTTATATCATTCGTTGGTGCTGCTAACTCCCCTTGAGGTAACTGGATAATTTTCCACGGTAAAAGGGCTCCTGACCAGTTAGAAACAAAAATAAATAAAAACAGGGTTCCAATAAAGGGAACCCATGGACCATATTCTTCTCCAATCTGGGTTTGACTCACGTCTCGAATGAATTCAAGGACAAATTCAAAGAAATTTTGGCCGTCAGTTGGAATGGTTTGGGGATTGCGAACCGCTATAACTGCGGAACCTAATAAGATAGCAATTACAAACCAAGAAGTAATAAGGACTTGGGCATGGACTTGGAAACCCCCTATTTGCCAATAGAAATGTTGGCCTACTTCGACACCAGATATCTCATATAACCCTTCTTTTATTAGTGTGTTGATGGAACATGATAAAACATTCATATTGCCCTCTGACATAAATAAGAACTTTAAATTATTTTGATTCAAGATCCCCCCCCCCTTTTTTTACTTAATTTACTTTAATTTTATATTTTAGTTTTGGATACCAACTAAACAAATCACACAATATACCCAGTTTTTTATCTCTTTTTCTTTTGTATGATTCAGGAGTAGTAACCGATTTTATAAATCGAAATACAGGGAGCCCCTCCCTCAAAAAAATTTTTATTTATTTATCTTATTATTAATCAAGAATTTTGTATATAGCTAGAACGACCCTCACAAATAGCGAATACTAATTTGTTAAGAATGAATCGAATTGAAGCTATAGCGTCATCATTTGCTGGAATAGAAATATCCGCGAGATCGGGATTACAATTTGTATCGATTAAAGAAATGGTTGGAATTCCCAAAGTGATACATTCTCTAAGAGCCGTATAT